AAGGGGATTGATCCAATTCTATGGAGTCTGACTCATAGTGATCATTTATCAAAGAATGACTCTGGTTATCAAATGATTGAACAACCGGGAGCAATTTACTTACGATACTTAGTTGACATTCATAAAAGGTATCTAATGAATTATGAGTTCAATACATCCTGTTTAGCAGAAAGGCGGATATTCCTTGCTCATTATCAGACACTCACTGATTCACAAACTTCGTGTGTGGCTACTCGTTTTCATTTCCCATCTCATGGAAAACCCTTTTCGCTCCGCTTAGCCTTATCCCCCTCTAGGGGTATTTTAGTGATAGGTTCTATAGGAAGTGGACGATCCTATTTGGTCAAATACCTAGCGACAAACTCCTATGTTCCTTTCATTACGGTATTTCTGAACAAGTTCCTGGATAACAAGCCTAAAGGTTTTCTTATTGATGATATCAATATTGATGATAGTGACGATATTGATGCTAGTGACGATACCGATCGTGACCTTGATACGGAGCTGGAGCTGCTAACTAGGATGAATGCGCTAACTATGGATATGATGCCGGAAATAGACCGATTTTATATCACCCTTCAATTCGAATTAGCAAAAGCAATTTCTCCTTGCATAATATGGATTCCAAGCATTCATGATCTAGATGTGAATGAGTCGAATTACTTATCCCTCGGTCTATTATTGAACCATCTCTCCAGGGATTGTGAAAGATGTTCCGCTAGAAATATTCTTGTTTTTGCTTCGACTCATATTCCCCAAAAAGTGGATCCCGCTCTAATAGCTCCGAATAGATTAAATACGTGCATTAAGATACGAAGGCTTCTTATTCCACAACAACGAAAGCACTTTTTCACTCTTTCATATACTAGGGGATTTCACTTGGAAAAGAAAATGTTCCATAATAACGGATTCGGGTCCATAACCATGGGTTCCAATGCACGAGCTCTTGTAGCACTTACCAACGAGGCCCTATCGATTAGTATTACACAGAAGAAATCAATTATAGACACTAATACAATTAGATCCGCTCTTCATAGACAAACTTGGGATTTGCGATCCCGGGTAAGATCGGTTCAGGATCATGGGATCCTTTTCTATCAGATAGGAAGGGCTGTAGCACAAAATGTACTTCTAAGTAATTGCCCCATAGATCCTATATCTATCTATATGAAGAAGAAATCATGTAACGAAGGGGATTCTTATTTGTACAAATGGTACTTCGAACTTGGAACGACCATGAAGAAATTAACGATGCTTCTTTATCTTTTGAGTTGTTCTGCCGGATCGGTCGCTCAAGACCTTTGGTCTCTACCCGGATCCGATGCAAAAAATGGGATCACTTCTTATTCTTATGGACTCGTTGAGAATGATTCGGATCTAGTTCATGGCCTATTAGAAGTAGAAGGCGCTCTGGTGGGATCTTCACGGACAGAAAAAGATTGCAGCCAGCTTGATAATGATCGAGTGACATTGCTTCTTCGGTCCGAACCGAGGAATCTCTTAGATATGATGCAAAACGGATCTTGTTCTATCCTTGATCAGAGATTTATCTATGAAAACTACGAATCGGAGTTTGAAGAGGGGGAGGGAGAAGGACCCCTTGACCCGCAACAGATAGAGGAGGGTTTATTCAATCACATAGTTTGGGCTCCCAGAATATGGCGCCCTTGGGCCTTTCTATTTGATTGTATCGAAAGGCCCAATGAATTGGGATTTCCCTATTGGGCCGGGTCATTTCGGGTCAAGCGGATCATTTATGATGAAGAGGATGAGCTTCAAGAGAATGATTCGGGGTTCTTACAGAATGGAACCGTGCAGTACCAGACAAGAGCTAGATCTTCCAAAGAACAAGGCCTTTTTCGAATAAGCCAATTCATTTGGGACCCTGCAGATCCATTCTTTTTCCTATTCAGGGATCCGCCCCCCGGCTCTGTGTTTTCACATCGAGAATTATTTGCAGATGGAGAGATGTCAAAGGGGCTTCTTACTTCCCAAACAGATCCTCCTACATCTATATATAAAGGCTGGTTTATCAAGAATACGCAAGAAAAGCACTTCGAATTGTTGATTAATCGTCAGAGATGGCTTAGAACCAAGAGTTCATTATCTAATCGATCTTTCCGTTCGAATACTCTATCCGAGAGTTATCGGTATTTATCCAATTTGTTCCTATCTAACGGAACGCTATTGGATCAAATGACAAAGACATTGTTGAGAAAAAGATGGCTTTTTCCGGATGAAATTAAAATTGGATTCATGTAACGGGAGAAGGATTTCCCATTCCTTAGCCGGAAAGATATGTGGCCATGAAAGAAGGATTAAGTGGATGGGTGGTAGAGTCGTGGAAACGCCCGTTTCTTCCATATCTTGGACCTTAGCTCCATGGAACAATATGTTACTGCTAAAACACGGAAGAATTGAAATCGTGGATCAAAACACTATGTCTGGATGGTATGAACTGCCTAAACAAGAATTCTTGAACAGCGAACAACCCGTTCAG